TTAGAAATTGAATTTCTGTTTTATCGACTTATTTCATATCATGGTTCAAGCGTTAAAAATCGGCGAGGTTTACTACTACTTTTCGAAATCCGAAGAAGTTTCCATAGAACTCTTGTCAATGGCTTAATCAATTACTTCTTCGTAATGCTAAAAACAAATTGGGATTCATGTTGGAAATAATCAAAAATCTAGGAATTAGAACCATAAGAATAAGAGTTGCCTTTCGATTATCTTAGATTGATCGGAACAAATAGATGTACCAAAGAAATAGAATTGGGTACTATGTAGATATCAATTCCATATATGGAATTGGAATCTACATATATGAAGAGTATTGTAGATTGATCTATATTAAGCCCCTATCTTTATTATAGAGTACGACTTTATACACTACAATAACACTAATAGATAGTATATGGTAGAAATAAATATTCGTATATTTATTTCTACCATACTATCGGATCTCATAGAATACTGCTAATTCTAATCCGCTCATTTCATTTAAGACGCGAAATTGGAATCCTTTTCATTTTTTTCTTCAATCAACTCAGAAGTCAAGTTTTATTCAAATTAATTAATCATTTTGACTGATTGTTTTTACATAAATGATAAGTAGAAAAGCAGTAGGAACTAGAATGAACAGTGCAGTAGCAATAAATGCGAGAATATTTACTTCCATAATCTCATCGTTTTTTTACTTCGCAATAACTCGGGATTTAATCCCATAGAGATGAAAAATCTTTCGCCTGTAAATTCAATGGATGAATTACCTCTCGATCATATTGAATCGGGTCAATATCATGAATAACAATATCTGAGCTATCAAATCAATTCATCGTCGAGAATTGAATAGTATAACATAGGAAGATCTTTTATCCATACCGAATCCAAAATTGGATTCCTGATCCAATCAAGAATTTTTTTATTTATTTGATCATTCTTTTTTCTTTTCTATAACCTACCCTACGTCTTCCTTGTACAATCATCTGATGAAGTATCATCTGACCGCCTTCCAACTTCCATTAATCGCAAACCCAAACAAACACTAGAAGTGAAATGGAAAAAGAAAGGAGTTAAGTTCTAAACTCCATTTTAATGATCTAATTTTCTTGGAAGACAAAGAAGTGTGATAAAGATGAGTCCCGGTATAAAAGATATAATATTCCATCAAATTCAATATTTTAGGATTTGATTTGTTCTTTATTCGATAGGACCCCGAAAAGAAAACGGAAAAATAAGAAGGAAAACTTTTCCATTCCTTTCCTTTGCTAGGAGTGGCGGGATCCTTGTTTGATCTTTATCTTTATCTTCCCCCTTCTTAGATTAGTACGGGGCACATATATCAAAAGCTCAGTGTGCAATTTGAATGAAATAGATTTTTCAAATTCAAATTAGTAATTGAAGTTACACAAAATTGGGGCCAGAAAAAAAGATAATGGAATCTGGAAAAGTATTCTATTAGGTAGGGTAATTATGTTAAATTCATTTTGTATCGTACAAGAAACGAATCCCATTTGCGTATGTGCTCCCGAGAAAGATATGGTACTCTATTCCATTAGGGGGATCGGGAGCAATCGAAAAAACAGATCCAGTATCTCTTGGAATCCTGAATAGAATGCTACCAATAATTGTACTAATCGACATATGTCTTTCTCCCATCAATCGGTACTAGTTAAAGTAATGCAAATTTCCCTATTTGTTTGATGAGAAATGCGAAAGGAAAAAGGAAAGAAAAAAGAACTAAGGGGCGAATTTGTTTATTGAATCCGTCGGGACTGACGGGGCTCGAACCCGCAGCTTCCGCCTTGACAGGGCGGTGCTCTGACCAATTGAACTACAATCCCAGGAAAATAGGGGATATAGCAGAAAATGCGATTCTTTTTTATTCCTCCGTATCAGATATTTCTGAAGGACAGGGGAGTTATACCAGTTCATGGTAGATTGGCAAATTATTGGGCCGAGCTGGATTTGAACCAGCGTAGACATATTGCCAACGAATTTACAGTCCGTCCCCATTAACCGCTCGGGCATCGACCCAGCAAGAATCAATTTGAGGCTTATTGATAATCCACGATCAATTTTCTTTTGTAGTACCCTACACCCTACCCCCAGGGGAAGTCGAATCCCCGCTGCCTCCTTGAAAGAGAGATGTCCTGAACCACTAGACGATAGGGGCATACTTGCCCAACCGCCATCAGACTCTGATCATAGTATGAACAGTTTTGGAAATTGTCAATATAATGGAATGGTATGATTAGACCCGAGGGATTTTTCCGTTTTTGATGATTTCATAGCATTTTTGATTCGTCAATTCATATTCATGTTCATGAATCATTCATTCTAATCGCCATTCTATATTGAAATCTATTTATAGAAATCGATATTAATATATTATTTATATTAAATAAAAATAATACGAAGGATAGGATTAGGATTCGTTCAGGGAGCGATTTGTCCGTCATAAAAGAAAAAAGGGGTTAAGTTCCATTTCTCCCACTTT